GCTAGCGTAGCTTAACTAAAGCATAACACTGAAGATGTTAAGATGGGCCCTAGAAAGCCCCGCGGGCATAAAGGCTTGGTCCTGACTTTACTGTCAACTTTAGCTAAACTTACACATGCAAGTATCCGCGACCCTGTGAGAATGCCCATAGTTTTCTGCCCGAAAACAAGGAGCTGGTATCAGGCACATCCCATTTTAAGCCCATGACGCCTTGCTTAGCCACACCCTCAAGGGAACTCAGCAGTGATAGACCTTAAGCTATAAGTGAAAACTTGACTTAGTCAAAGCTAAGAGGGCCGGTAAAACTCGTGCCAGCCACCGCGGTTATACGAGAGGCCCAAGTTGATAGACACCGGCGTAAAGCGTGGTTAAGGTAAACTACAACTAAAGCCGAACACCTTCAAGGCAGTTATACGCATTCGAAGGCACGAAGCCCCACTACGAAAGTGGCTTTATAAACCCTGACTCCACGAAAGCTATGGTACAAACTGGGATTAGATACCCCACTATGCTTAGCCATAAACATTGATAGAGTACTACACCCTCTATCCGCCTGGGTACTACGAGCATTAGCTTAAAACCCAAAGGACTTGGCGGTACTTTAGATCCCCCTAGAGGAGCCTGTTCTATAACCGATGACCCCCGTTCAACCTCACCCTCCCTTGTTTTTCCCGCCTATATACCGCCGTCGTCAGCTTACCCTGTGAGGGTTTAACAGTAAGCAAAATTGGTACCACCCAGAACGTCAGGTCGAGGTGTAGCGCATGAGAGGGGAAGAAATGGGCTACATTCGCTAACACAGCGAATACGAACGATGTATTGAAACGATACATCCGAAGGAGGATTTAGCAGTAAGTGGAAAATAGAGTGTTCCGCTGAAACCGGCTCTGAAGTGCGTACACACCGCCCGTCACTCTCCCCAAGCTCACCAATTAAACTAACTAAGACAATACACCTGCAAAGGGGAGGCAAGTCGTAACATGGTAAGTGTACCGGAAGGTGCACTTGGAAAAATCAGAGTATAGCTAAGACAGAATAGCATTTCCCTTACACTGAAAAGTCATCCGTGCAAATCGGGTTACCCTGACGCCAACAAGCTAGCCCACCCCCGTAAAAGCAACAACCCAATATTCATAAACCCAAATATACTTCTCCTCAATTAAACAAACCATTTTTCCCCCTTAGTATGGGCGACAGAAAAGGAACATACCGGAGCAATAGAGAAAGTACCGCAAGGGAACGCTGAAAGAGAAGTGAAATAACCCAGTAAAGCCCAAGAAAGCAGAGATTTTACCTCGTACCTTTTGCATCATGATTTAGCTAGTATTACCCAAGCAAAGAGCACTTTAGTTTGGAACCCCGAAACTACGTGAGCTACTCCAAGACAGCCTGTTAACAGGGCAAACCCGTCTCTGTGGCAAAAGAGTGGGAAGAGCTTTGAGTAGAGGTGACAGACCTACCGAACCTAGTTATAGCTGGTTGCCTGAGAATTGGATAGGAGTTCAGCCTCCCGGCTTCTCCCTTCACCAAGGTACTACCCCAACAGACACCCAAAGAAGCCGAGAGAGTTAATCAAAGGGGGTACAGCCCCTTTGAGACAAGACACAACTTTCCCAGGAGGGTAAAGATCATAAATACTAAAGGGAACAATGCCCTGGTGGGCCTAAAAGCAGCCACCCTTACAGAAAGCGTTAAAGCTCAAGCATTACACCTCACCCATTTATTCAGATAATATTATCCTAACCCCCTAACACTATCAGGCCATCTCATGCAAACATGAGAGTGCACATGCTAATATGAGTAATAAGAGAGCACCCGCCTCTCTCCTTGCACACGTGTATATCGGAACGAACCCCCACCGAAACTTAACGGCCCCAAACGAAGAGGGTAATGAACAATAAATTAAACAACCAGAAAAACATCCAAGTAACAACCGTTAACCCCACACTGGTGTGCCCTCAAGGAAAGACTAAAGGAAAAAGAAGGAACTCGGCAAACATTTTTAAAGCCTCGCCTGTTTACCAAAAACATCGCCTCTTGCAAAACGTAAGAATAAGAGGTCCAGCCTGCCCTGTGACTATATGTTTAACGGCCGCGGTATTTTAACCGTGCGAAGGTAGCGCAATCACTTGTCTTTTAAATGGAGACCTGTATGAATGGCATAACGAGGGCTTAACTGTCTCCTTTTTCAAGTCAATGAAGTTGATCTCTCCGTGCAGAAGCGGAGATAATTACATAAGACGAGAAGACCCTATGGAGCTTTAGACACCAAGGTATATCATGCTAAACACCCCTAGACAAAAGACTAAGCCAAATGATCTATACCCCTATGTCTTTGGTTGGGGCGACCGCGGGGAAATAAAAAACCCCCATGTGGAATAGGGGCACTGCCCCTACAACCAAGAGCTGCAGCTCTACTAAACAGAATTTCTGACCAATCAGATCCGGCAACGCCGATCAACGGACCGAGTTACCCTAGGGATAACAGCGCAATCCCCTTTTAGAGCCCATATCGACAAGGGGGTTTACGACCTCGATGTTGGATCAGGACATCCTAATGGTGCAGCCGCTATTAAGGGTTCGTTTGTTCAACGATTAAAGTCCTACGTGATCTGAGTTCAGACCGGAGTAATCCAGGTCAGTTTCTATCTATGATATGTTCTTTTCTAGTACGAAAGGACCGAAAAGAAGAGGCCCATACTCAAAGCACGCCTCACCCCTCCTAATGAAAACAACTAAAATAGGCAAAAGGGCATACCCTCCACGCCCAAGATAATGGCATGTTGGGATGGCAGAGCCCGGCCATTGCAAAAGACCTAAGCCCTTTTTACAGAGGTTCAAGTCCTCTTCCTAACTATGATTACCGCCCTTGTAACCCACATCCTAAACCCCTTAGCTTTTATCGTACCCGTGCTCCTCGCCGTAGCTTTCCTGACCTTAATTGAGCGAAAAGTCCTGGGTTATATGCAGCTACGAAAAGGGCCAAACATCGTAGGCCCCTACGGCCTCCTTCAACCTATTGCAGATGGAGTAAAACTATTTATTAAAGAACCCGTTCGACCCTCAACCTCTTCTCCTGTCTTATTCCTACTAGCCCCCATGCTTGCCCTTACCTTGGCCCTCACCCTCTGAGCCCCAATACCCCTCCCCTACCCCGTGGTTGACTTGAACCTGGGTATCCTGTTTATTCTTGCCCTATCGAGCTTGGCGGTCTACTCAATTCTTGGCTCGGGATGAGCATCAAATTCAAAATATGCTCTAATTGGAGCACTGCGGGCCGTAGCCCAAACTATTTCGTATGAAGTCAGCCTAGGACTAATTCTTCTTAACGCCATTATTTTTACGGGGGGTTTTACACTTCAAACCTTTAATATTGCTCAAGAAGCCATCTGACTAATTATTCCCGCCTGACCCCTTGCCGCAATATGATACATCTCAACCCTAGCTGAAACAAACCGAGCTCCCTTTGACCTCACCGAAGGTGAATCTGAACTAGTCTCAGGCTTCAACGTCGAATACGCAGGAGGACCTTTCGCCTTGTTTTTCCTAGCAGAATATGCAAACATCCTTCTTATAAATACACTTTCCGCCACACTCTTCCTTGGGGCCTCTCACATCCCAACAATCCCGGAACTTACCGCTACAAACCTTATAATCAAAGCAGCTCTCCTTTCAATAGTATTCCTCTGGGTGCGGGCCTCATACCCTCGATTCCGATACGACCAGCTCATGCACTTAATCTGAAAAAACTTTCTTCCCCTGACATTGGCCCTCGTAATTTGACACCTATCACTTCCGATTGCATTTGCAGGTTTACCCCCTCAACTATAAACACTGGATTCGTGCCTGAAGCCCAAGGGCCACTTTGATAGAGTGAACTATGGGGGTTAAAGTCCCCCCGACTCCTTAGAAAGAAGGGACTCGAATCCTACCTAAAGAGATCAAAACTCTTTGTGCTTCCACTACACTACTTCCTAGTAAAATCAGCTAATTAAGCTTTTGGGCCCATACCCCAAACATGTTGGTTAAAATCCTTCTTTTACTAATGAGCCCGTACATTTTAGCCACCCTTCTATTTGGCCTTGGCCTAGGGACCACGATTACCTTTGCAAGCTCACACTGACTCCTTGCATGAATGGGACTTGAAATAAATACTCTAGCCATTATTCCACTTATAGCACAAAACCATCACCCTCGAGCGGTTGAAGCTACCACTAAATACTTCCTTACCCAAGCCACTGCAGCTGCCATACTTTTGTTTGCTAGCACTACTAACGCCTGACTTACCGGACAATGAAGTATTGAACAAATGACACACCCCCTTCCGACCACAATAATTATTATTGCACTGGCACTAAAAATTGGCTTAGCCCCAGTTCACGCCTGACTACCTGAGGTCCTCCAGGGTTTAGACCTCACCACAGGACTTATCCTCTCTACCTGACAAAAGCTAGCCCCCTTCGCCCTACTACTGCAAATTCACCCTGCAAACCCGTCCATTTTAGTCCTATTGGGTCTAGCATCAACCCTTGTAGGTGGCTGAGGGGGATTAAATCAAACCCAACTTCGCAAAATCCTAGCCTATTCCTCGATTGCCCATCTCGGGTGAATAATCCTCATTTTGCAATTCTCACCATCTCTTACTCTCCTGGCTCTCCTTACTTATTTTATCATAACATTCTCAACCTTCCTTGTATTTAAACTAAATAAAGCAACAAATATCAATACCCTCGCCACCTCGTGAACAAAGGCCCCAGCACTCACAGCCCTTACCCCACTCATTCTTCTTTCACTAGGGGGACTCCCACCATTAACTGGTTTTATACCAAAGTGGCTTATTCTTCAAGAACTATCTAAGCAAGACCTCGCTCCAGTAGCAACCCTAGCTGCTCTCTCCGCCCTCCTCAGCCTTTACTTCTACCTCCGGCTAACATACGCGATGACTCTTACCATATCCCCTAATAATTTAGCTGGCACCACCGCATGACGCCTCCCATCCCTCCAACCCACACTCCCCCTAGCCACATCTCTAGTAGCTACCCTCACCCTCCTACCCTTAACCCCCGCCGCAACGGCAATACTAACTCTTTAAGGGACTTAGGATAGCACATAGTCCAAGGGCCTTCAAAGTCCTAAGCGGGAGTGAAAATCTCCCAGCCCCTGATAAGACTTGCGGGACATTACCCCACATCTCCTGCATGCAAAACAGACACTTTAATTAAGCTAAAGCCTTCCTAGACAGGCAGGCCTCGATCCTACAAACTCTTAGTTAACAGCTAAGCGCCCAAACCAGCGAGCATCCGTCTACCTTTCCCCGCCTTTTCAAAAGGGGAAGGCGGGGAAAGCCCCGGCAGACGACTAGTCTGCTCCTTAAGATTTGCAATCTTACATGTCAAAACACCTCAGAGCTTGATAAGAAGAGGGCTTAAACCTCTGTATATGGGGCTACAATCCACCGCTTACTCAGCCACCTTACCTGTGGCAATCACACGTTGATTTTTCTCGACCAATCACAAAGACATCGGCACCCTATATCTAGTATTTGGTGCATGAGCTGGAATAGTAGGAACAGCCTTAAGCCTGCTCATCCGAGCTGAACTAAACCAACCAGGCGCCCTTCTTGGGGACGACCAGATCTACAATGTAATTGTTACAGCACATGCTTTCGTAATAATTTTCTTTATAGTAATACCAATTATGATTGGAGGGTTTGGAAACTGACTTATTCCCCTAATGATTGGGGCCCCAGACATAGCATTCCCCCGAATAAATAACATAAGCTTTTGATTACTTCCTCCTTCTTTCCTTTTACTACTAGCTTCCTCCGGAGTAGAGGCTGGAGCCGGAACCGGATGAACTGTGTACCCACCCCTGGCCGGTAATCTAGCCCACGCCGGGGCATCCGTTGACCTAACCATCTTCTCCTTGCACTTGGCAGGGGTATCCTCAATCCTTGGGGCTATTAATTTTATTACAACAATTATTAATATGAAACCCGCAGCCATTTCTCAGTATCAAACACCCCTATTTGTCTGATCAGTTTTAATTACAGCAGTCCTTCTTCTACTGTCCCTACCCGTTCTTGCTGCCGGAATTACAATGCTCCTTACAGACCGAAACCTAAACACAACATTTTTTGACCCCGCAGGCGGAGGAGACCCCATTCTTTATCAACACTTATTCTGATTCTTTGGCCATCCAGAGGTTTACATTTTAATTCTTCCCGGGTTCGGAATAATCTCCCACATTGTTGCATATTATGCAGGTAAAAAAGAACCCTTCGGGTATATGGGCATGGTATGAGCTATGATGGCCATTGGCCTACTAGGCTTTATTGTATGAGCTCATCACATGTTTACAGTAGGTATAGACGTGGACACACGGGCTTATTTTACTTCTGCAACAATAATTATCGCAATTCCTACTGGTGTTAAAGTCTTTAGCTGATTAGCAACTCTGCACGGTGGAGCCCTAAAATGAGAAACCCCTCTTTTATGGGCCATCGGTTTCATTTTCCTCTTTACAGTAGGGGGCCTAACAGGTATTGTTTTAGCCAATTCATCCCTGGATATTGTTCTGCACGACACATATTACGTTGTAGCCCACTTCCACTATGTCCTATCAATGGGTGCTGTATTTGCTATCGTTGCCGGATTTGTACACTGATTCCCCCTATTTACAGGGTACACCCTGCACAGCACATGAACCAAAATCCATTTTGGCGTGATATTTGTAGGTGTTAACCTAACGTTCTTCCCTCAACACTTCCTAGGCTTAGCCGGTATACCTCGACGATACTCAGATTACCCAGACGCTTACACCCTTTGAAACACAGTCTCCTCCATTGGATCACTAATTTCCCTTGTAGCGGTTATTATGTTTTTATTTATTATCTGAGAAGCATTCGCCGCCAAACGTGAAGTACTATCAGTAGAGCTAGCCACAACTAACGTGGAATGACTGCATGGCTGCCCTCCCCCTTACCACACATTCGAAGAGCCTGCATTTGTTTTAGTTAAATCAGACTAACGAGAAAGGGAGGAGTTGAACCCCCGTAGGCTGGTTTCAAGCCAACCACATTACCGCTCTGTCACTTTCTTTATAAGACACTAGTAAAACGAAACATTACACTGCCTTGTCGAGGCAGAATTGTGGGTTTAACCCCCGCGTGTCTTGCATAATTAATGGCACATCCCTCGCAGCTAGGTTTCCAAGATGCAGCTTCACCTGTCATAGAAGAGCTTCTTCACTTTCATGACCACGCCCTAATAATTGTTTTTTTAATCAGCACATTAGTACTTTACATTATTGTCGCTATAATCTCAACTAAGCTTACTAACAAATATATTCTAGACTCCCAAGAAATTGAAATTATCTGAACTATTCTCCCAGCTATTATCCTTATTCTCATTGCCCTTCCCTCCTTGCGCATCCTCTACCTTATAGACGAAATTAACGACCCACATCTAACAATTAAAGCTATGGGACACCAATGATACTGAAGCTACGAATATACAGACTATGAAGACCTGGGCTTCGACTCTTATATGCTTCCCACACAAGACCTAACCACTGGTCAATTCCGACTACTTGAGGCAGATCACCGAATAGTTGTCCCAATTGAATCCCCTATTCGAGTCTTAATCTCCGCTGAAGATGTCCTTCACTCATGAGCAGTACCATCTTTAGGAGTAAAAATGGATGCAGTACCAGGCCGGCTAAATCAAGTAGCCTTTATTTCATCTCGACCAGGAGTCTTTTATGGCCAATGTTCCGAAATCTGTGGAGCAAACCATTCTTTTATACCTATTGTAGTAGAAGCAGTTCCACTAGAACACTTTGAAAACTGATCATCCCTAATACTTGAAGACGCCTCGCTAAGAAGCTAAACCGGGTACAGCGTTAGCCTTTTAAGCTAAAGATTGGTGACTCCCAACCACCCCTAGCGACATGCCCCAACTCAACCCCGCACCCTGGCTTGCCATCCTTGTCTTCTCTTGATTAGTTTTCCTAATCATTGTTATTCCAAAAGTTATAGCCCATACTTTCCCAAACGAACCAATGCCCCAAAGTACAGAGAAAACTAAAGGGGAACCATGAAACTGACCATGACACTAAGCTTTTTTGACCAATTTATGAGCCCCGTTTACCTAGGCATTCCTTTGATCGGCTTAGCCTTAACTCTACCTTGGCTGCTTTTCCCTACACCAACAACCCGATGATTAAATAACCGGTTATTAACACTACAAAACTGGTTTATCGGCCGACTCACTCGAGAATTATTCATACCTGTTAATTTACCCGGACACAAGTGAGCCGTCCTCCTAGCCTCATTAATGTTATTCTTAATTTCCCTTAATATATTAGGTCTTCTACCATATACCTTCACCCCTACCACACAGCTGTCCCTTAACATGGGCCTCGCATTTCCCCTTTGAATAGCAACAGTAATTATTGGTATACGAAACCAACCAACCGAAGCTCTTGGTCACCTACTTCCAGAAGGGACCCCCGGCCCACTTATTCCTGTACTTATTATTATCGAAACAATTAGCTTATTTATTCGCCCACTAGCACTAGGAGTACGGTTAACAGCCAATTTAACAGCTGGGCACCTTCTAATTCAATTAATCGCTACAGCAGCCACTGTCCTCCTACCATTAATGCCAACCGTTGCAATTTTAACAGCAACCATCCTCTTCCTTCTTACACTCTTAGAAGTTGCCGTAGCAATGATCCAAGCATACGTATTCGTATTACTCTTAAGCCTATACCTACAAGAAAACGTCTAATGGCCCACCAAGCACACGCATACCACATAGTTGACCCCAGCCCTTGACCATTAACAGGTGCAATTGCTGCCCTGCTAATAACATCAGGCCTTGCTATCTGATTCCACTTTAACTCCACAACACTAATATCCATCGGGTTAGTTCTTCTTCTTCTCACAATATACCAATGATGACGGGACATTATTCGAGAAGGGACCTATCAAGGACACCATACCCCGCCTGTCCAAAAAGGTTTACGATATGGGATAATTCTTTTCATTACCTCTGAAGTTTTCTTCTTCCTCGGATTTTTCTGAGCCTTCTACCACGCCAGCCTTGCTCCAACCCCTGAACTAGGAGGCTGCTGACCACCTACAGGTATTACAACCCTAGACCCATTTGAAGTACCCCTACTAAATACTGCAGTCCTTCTTGCCTCCGGCGTAACAGTCACCTGGGCTCATCACAGCATCATAGAAGGAAATCGGAAAGAAACAGTTCAATCCCTAGCATTAACAATTCTATTAGGCTTCTACTTTACCTTTCTTCAAGCTATAGAATATTATGAAGCCCCCTTTACAATTGCAGACGGTGTCTATGGTTCCACTTTCTTTGTAGCCACAGGATTCCACGGGCTCCATGTAATTATTGGCTCCACATTTTTAGCTGTCTGCTTACTCCGCCAAATCCAATACCACTTTACATCTGACCACCATTTCGGATTTGAAGCAGCCGCCTGATATTGACATTTCGTAGACGTTGTCTGACTGTTCCTATACGTTTCCATCTACTGATGAGGATCATAATCTTTCTAGTATTAACTTTAGTATAAGTGACTTCCAATCACCAGGTCTTGGTTAAAATCCAAGGAAAGATAATGAGCTTAGTAACAACAATTATCGCAATTGCCGCTGTCCTCTCCACTGTTCTAGCTATCGTGTCCTTCTGACTACCACAGATTACGCCTGATCACGAAAAGCTTTCCCCTTACGAATGCGGCTTTGACCCGTTAGGATCAGCCCGTCTGCCATTTTCGCTACGATTCTTCCTCGTTGCAATTCTTTTCCTTCTATTTGATCTAGAAATTGCTCTATTATTACCCCTCCCCTGAGGAGACCAGCTCACCTCCCCTCTGACTACATTCCTCTGGGCTACCGCCGTACTGACTCTTCTAACACTAGGCCTAATTTATGAATGATTACAAGGAGGCCTGGAATGAGCCGAATGGGTAATTAGTCTAAATTAAAACACTTGATTTCGGCTCAAGAACTTGTGGTTAAAGCCCACAATTACCTTATGACCCCTGTTCACTTCGCTTTTTCATCAACCTTTATGTTAGGGCTGACAGGCCTGGCATTTCACCGAACCCATCTTCTCTCAGCCCTCCTGTGTTTAGAAGCTATAATACTCTCCCTATTTATTGCCCTATCAATTTGAACGCTACAATTAGACTCAACTAATTTTTCGGCCTCACCAATACTCCTACTAGCTTTTTCAGCCTGTGAAGCTAGTGCAGGACTAGCACTACTAGTCGCTACATCCCGAACACATGGGAGCGACCACCTACAAAGCCTTAACCTACTGCAATGCTAAAAATTCTAATCCCAACATTAATGCTTGTTCCCACAACCTGAATAGTTCCCGCAAAGTGATTGTGATCTACGACCCTCGCCCACAGCCTCATTATTGCACTAGTAAGCCTTACCTGATTAGAGAACCTCTCTGAGACAGGCTGAACTTCTCTCAACCAATATATAGCCACGGACCCTTTATCAACACCCCTTCTCGTTCTTACCTGTTGACTCTTGCCGTTAATAATTCTAGCCAGTCAAAACCACACGGCCTCAGAACCCGTCAACCGCCAACGAATGTACATTACTCTACTTACTTCCTTACAAATCTTCTTAATTCTAGCTTTCAGTGCCACAGAAATTATTATGTTTTATGTCATATTTGAAGCTACCCTAATCCCAACACTAGTTATTATTACCCGTTGAGGGAATCAGACAGAACGTCTAAACGCGGGAACTTACTTCTTATTCTACACACTAGCAGGCTCTTTACCCCTATTAGTTGCCCTCCTTCTACTACAAAACAGCACAGGAACACTTTCCCTGTTAACACTTCAATATTCCACCCCCCTTCAGCTAGTGTCCTACGCGGACAAATTATGGTGAGCAGGCTGTCTTTTGGCATTCCTAGTTAAAATACCACTGTATGGTGTACACCTCTGACTCCCTAAAGCACACGTAGAGGCCCCAATTGCCGGCTCAATAATTCTTGCCGCCGTGCTTCTAAAACTAGGGGGCTATGGTATGATGCGTATAATAATTATACTAGAACCTCTAACCAAGGAACTCAGCTACCCCTTTATTATCTTTGCCCTATGAGGGGTAATCATAACAGGCTCAATTTGTCTCCGTCAAACAGACCTTAAATCCCTAATCGCTTACTCATCAGTAAGCCATATAGGACTTGTCGCAGCCGGTATCCTGATTCAAACACCATGGGGATTTACAGGAGCCCTCATCCTAATAATCGCACATGGCCTCACCTCATCTGCACTATTTTGTTTAGCAAACACAAACTACGAACGAACACACAGCCGAACAATAGTCTTAGCCCGAGGCCTACAAATAGTCTTACCTTTAATAACAACATGATGATTTATTGCTAGTCTTGCCAACCTGGCACTACCCCCTCTCCCAAACCTCATGGGAGAGCTTATAATCATTACCTCCTTATTCAACTGATCCTACTGAACTCTTCTCTTAACCGGGGCAGGTACGCTAATTACCGCAGGCTACTCCCTTTATATGTTCCTAATGACACAACGAGGACCACTCCCTACACATATTATTGCACTCGACCCCTCACACTCCCGAGAACACCTATTAATAGCACTACACCTACTACCCTTAGTCCTCCTAATCCTCAAACCCGAGCTAATTTGAGGCTGAACTGCCTGTAGATATAGTTTAAAGAAAACATTTGATTGTGGCTCCAAAGACAGGGGTTAAAGTCCCCTTATTTACCGAGAGAGACTCGCCAGTAACGAAAACTGCTAATTTTCGCCCCCTTGGTTGAACCCCAGGGCTCACTCGCCTTGCTTCTAAAGGATAACAGCTCATCCGCTGGTCTTAGGAACCAGAGACTCTTGGTGCAAATCCAAGTAGCAGCTATGCACCCCACTTCTCTAATAATAACAACAAGCTTAATTATTGTTTTTTCACTACTAGCATACCCTGTTTTAACAACCCTTTCCCCCCAACCCCAAACCCCTGATTGGGCCTTAACAAAAGTTAAAACCGCAGTGAAATTAGCATTTTTCGTTAGCCTACTACCCCTCTTTTTGTTTATAAACGAAGGAGCGGAGACGATTATTACTAGCTGAAACTGAATAAACACCTACACCTTTGACGTTAATATCAGCCTAAAATTCGACCACTATTCAATTATCTTTACCCCTATTGCCCTATATGTAACCTGATCTATCCTAGAATTTGCATCATGATATATGCACGCAGACCCTTTTATAAACCGATTCTTTAAGTACCTCCTAGTATTCCTCATCGCTATAATTATTTTAGTAACTGCGAACAACATATTCCAACTCTTTATTGGATGGGAAGGTGTTGGTATCATGTCTTTTCTTCTCATCGGCTGATGATACGGCCGAGCAGACGCAAACACTGCCGCCCTCCAGGCGGTTGTCTACAATCGAGTAGGAGACATTGGACTAATTCTAGCCATAGCATGGATAGCAACCAACCTAAATTCATGGGAAATACAACAAATATTTGTAGCCGCCAAAAACTTCGACATGACCCTCCCTCTCTTCGGCCTGATCATTGCTGCTACTGGTAAATCAGCCCAATTTGGCCTCCACCCATGACTTCCCTCTGCTATGGAGGGCCCCACACCGGTCTCTGCCCTACTACATTCTAGTACGATAGTTGTTGCGGGGATTTTTCTTCTCGTCCGAATGAGCCCCCTCCTAGAAGGCAACCAAACAGCCCTAACTCTGTGCCTCTGCCTGGGAGCCTTAACCACACTATTCACCGCCACCTGTGCTCTCACCCAGAATGATATTAAAAAAATTGTTGCATTTTCTACATCTAGCCAGCTAGGACTAATGATAGTAACAATTGGTTTAAACCAACCACAGCTCGCCTTCCTTCACATCTGCACACATGCCTTCTTCAAAGCAATGCTCTTCCTATGCTCTGGCTCTATCATTCATAGCCTAAATGATGAGCAAGACATTCGTAAAATAGGAGGCATACATCATTTAACCCCTTTTACATCATCATGTCTTACCATCGGCAGCCTAGCCTTAACAGGTACCCCCTTTTTGGCCGGATTCTTTTCAAAAGATGCCATTATCGAAGCACTAAACACATCACACCTCAACGCCTGAGCCCTCACACTCACCCTCCTCGCAACCTCCTTCACAGCCATCTACAGCCTACGGGTCGTATTCTTTGTTTCTATAGGACACCCCCGATTTAACGCTCTGTCCCCTATTAATGAAAACAACCCGGCAGTGATTAATCCCATTAAACGACTAGCATGAGGCAGCATTATCGCCGGCCTTCTAATTACCTCTAATATTACCCCCCTTAAAACACCAGTAATGTCTATACCACCCCTCCTGAAACTAGCCGCTCTTATCGTAACAATCATTGGCCTAGTCATTGCCTTGGAACTAGCATCCCTAACTAATAAACAGTTTAAACCCACCCCTGTTCTTACCCCCCACCATTTCTCCAACATACTAGGATTTTTCCCACACATTGTTCACCGCTTTACACCAAAACTAAACCTAGTTTTAGGGCAGACCATTGCCAGCCAAATAGTTGACCAAACCTGGTTAGAAAAAATTGGCCCTAAAGCCCTAGTGTCATCAAACATCCCTTTAATTACAACAACAAGTAACACTCAGCAGGGAATAATCAAAACATATCTTTCCCTGTTTCTGCTGACCCTGGCCCTCGCCACCCTTCTAATCATTTACTAAACTGCCCGAACCGTTCCTCGGTCTATCCCACGCGTTAGCTCCAACACTACAAATAAAGTAAGGAGCAACACTCATGCACTAATTACTAATATCCCTCCCCCCAAAGAGTACATTAGTGCAACTCCCCCCACATCCCCTCGAAAGACAGAAAATTCCTCCATGTCATCTGCGGGCACCCAAGAAGACTCATACCACCCCCCTCAAAAAAGACCACATGCTAAAACCACCCCTACCGCATAAATAACCATGTACAATACGACAGCCGGGCTCCCTCAACTCTCTGGGTACGGCTCTGCTGCTAAAGCAGCAGAGTAAGCAAACACTACCAGCATGCCCCCTAGATAAATTAAAAACAGTACTAAAGACAGAAAAGAGCCACCATGGCCAATTAAGACACCACACCCCATGCCCGACACAACCACCAAACCAAGAGCAGCAAAGTAGGGAGAAGGGTTGGAAGCAACCGCAACTAACCCCAGAACTAAACCAAACAATAACAGACACATCATATAAGTCATAATTCCTGCCAGGACTTTAACCAGGACTAACGGCTTGAAAAACCACCGTTGTTATTCAACTACAAGAACCCTAATGGCAAGCCTTCGAAAAACCCACCCCCTACTAAAAATCGTTAACGACGCAGTAATCGACCTCCCCTCTCCCTCCAACATCTCTGTATGATGAAACTTCGGCTCACTACTTGGACTTTGCTTAATTACACAAATCCTTACAGGACTATTCCTTGCTATACATTATACCCCTGATGTTGAGTCAGCTTTCGCCTCTGTTGCCCATATCTGCCGAGACGTTAACTTCGGCTGACTCATCCGAAACCTACATGCAAACGGAGCATCCTTTTTCTTTATTTGCATTTATCTGCACATCGGTCGAGGCCTTTACTACGGCTCATACCTTTATAAAGAAACATGAAACGTAGGAGTTGTCTTGCTTCTCCTAGTTATGATAACTGCCTTCGTAGGATACGTTCTCCCCTGAGGGCAAATATCATTTTGAGGTGCCACTGTTATTACAAACCTCTTATCTGCCGTACCCTATGTTGGTACCATACTTGTAGAGTGAATTTGAGGTGGATTCTCGGTTGACAATGCCACACTCACCCGATTCTTTGCATTCCACTTCCTGTTTCCATTCGTCATTGCAGCCTTCTCGGTACTTCACCTACTATTCCTTCACGAAACTGGATCAAATAACCCAATTGGCTTAAACTCAAACGCAGATAAAATTTCATTCCACCCCTATTTTTCATACAAAGACCTGCTAGGCTTTGCAGTACTATTAATCGCACTAGCCTCTCTGGCCCTATTCTCCCCAAACCTTCTAGGAGACCCAGACAACTTCACGCCCGCTAACCCAATAGTTACCCCTCCCCATATTAAACCCGAATGATACTTCCTATTCGCCTATGCCATTCTACGCTCAATTCCAAACAAGTTAGGAGGAGTCCTGGCCCTCTTAGCCTCTATTCTTGTTCTTATAGTAGTTCCTTTTCTTCACACATCAAAACAGCGAGCACTAACATTCCGACCAGTCTCACAATTCTTATTCTGAACACTTGTCGCAGACGTCGTAATTCTTACATGAATTGGAGGGATGCCAGCAGAACAACCCTTTATTATCATTGGCCAAGTAGCATCCGTTCTCTACTTTTCCCTTTTCCTAGTCTTCTTCCCAGCTGCTGGATGGGTAGAAAACAAAATCCTTGGATGAGCCTGCATTAGTAGCTCAGTGTCAGAGCGCCGGTCTTGTAAACCGGACGCCGGAGGTTAAAATCCTCCCTTTTGCTCAAAGAAAGGAGATTTTAACTCCTACCCCTAACTCCCAAAGCTAGGATTCTAAATTAAACTATTCTTTGCACATATATGTACGAAATGTACATATATGTATTAACACCATATATATATGTTAACCATAATTAATAATTATCGAGGACATACATGTATTATAACCATTTATAGCATTTAAACATTCATATGTCAACAAAACACTAAGATATACATTAACCATTTATATTATATATATGACAACAGGAATATATGAGTAATAAGCGAAATTTAAGACCGATCACAAAACTCACTGGTCTAGTTATACCAGGACCCAACATCCCGTCAAATGTAGGAATCTTAATGTAGTAAGAGCCCACCATCCAGCTCATTTCTTAATGCACACGGTTATTGAAGGTGAGGGACAACTATTGTGGGGGTTTCACTTAGTGAATTATTCCTGGCATTTGGTTCCTACTTCAGGGCCATGAATTGATATTATTCCTCACACTTTCATCGACGCTTGCATAAGTTAATGGTGGCGACCATACGACTCGTTACCCAACATGCCGGGCGTTCTTTCCATCGGGCAAGGGGTTTCCTTTTTTTGTCTTCCTTTCACTTGGCATTACAGAGTGCGCACGGTAATGTCGTTTAAGGTTGAGCATTTTTCTCGCCTGCGGGTGAATAGTATCCATGGTGAAAAGACTTTATTAAATTAACCACATACTTGGATATCAAGAGCATAATTGAAATATTACTCGTAGAATATCTAAGATGCCCCCTCTCGGCTTTTGCGCGTTAAACCCCCCTACCCCCCTAAACTCCTGAGATGTCTAACATTCCTGAAAACCCCCCGTAAACAGGAAAATCTCAAGTGGGGTATTTTATGGTCCAAAGTGTGTATATTTACATTATTATAAATATTACGCAAT